GTACCGCCTGTGGAACCTCAATATCCACGGGTTTATTAGCTAAATGGCAATTGGCACATACAATACGGCCGGTCGCTTCGCGTGGATTTTCATAACCCTGCTGTGCAAAAATGGGATAGGCATTTGAAACGGGTGCCCCAGTTATTATATATATCATGAGCGATACGGAAATGGATCGAGTAATCTCTTCCTTTATCCAAGAAAAAAGGGTATTTATAGTTTGCATGGTCCAATCATTGGTATCGAAAATTTATACAATAAAATTAGGTGGGTTCTTAGTCTAGTATAGTTCCCTATCTATGATTCTGCTATGTACTAAAAGAATTTTATTGTAATGGAATAGAATATAGGAGGAATCGAATCCCTTGTATGAGTAAAAAGAATAAGTACAGTTTTGAATGTTTTGCTTATGTACAAAGTAACAACCAACCATTCTAATTGGATCAGTGAATCATTTTTCAGTCATTCATTGAATGATAAATCACTACAAGTGAGGGAGATACACGATTTAAATAACGGAAAATCAAATATTTTAAAATTGTATCTAGAATGACCGGAAAGGTAGAAACAAGACCGGATATAATTTGATCATTATGAGCAAATCCAAAATCTTTGTAGACAGATCCAATCATTAGTTCCCAACCGTGGGGCGAATGGAATCCTATACATAAATCAGTTACTAAAAGAATGGAAAAGGCTTTGATTGTGTCGCTTAAGTTATATAGAAATTCTTGAACCCAATAGTTAAGAATAACAAGTTCTTCATTACCTAGCATAGAATAACCACTTAGAATAACGAAACAGATCATATTTGTCGAGAAGTGCAAAATCGTATGGATACAATCTTCATTGTGCATCTTGATCAATTGGATCGTTTCGTTGTAGATTCCGATACGAAGCTTTTCTAGATGTGTTCCCGGGTATTCCTTTATCATTTCGTCCAAGAGTAAGAGTTCCTCTAATTCTATGAATTTTTTTAGAATACTCTTTTCTTGAATATCATTCAAAAAAATTTCGGATTGCCTAGTATCCCACCAATTAGTAACCCAAGATTCCAGACTTTTAGTAAATGAGAGAGAGATCCACCAGGGCAAAAATACTATAGATGCAAGATATAGAAGGGGAATGAATGCTTTCTTTTTTGCCATTTTTCCGTCTTTGAATTTTTAATGAACTCACCCCATTCGTTGACGCTATACGATACTAACTAATATTCCTATCAAGGATCAGTTCTATTACAAGTTATCGAGCCCACGAATCTATTCCCCGCTTTTTTTGTGTATGATTCAGCGGTTAGTACTTGAATTTATAAATAATACAGAAATGGAATAAAAAAGAATCCACTTCGAATAAAGAGATTGTTTCCAAATCTATCACTTGCTAAAATTCGAAGAGAGTGACCCCTTTCAATAAAGAAATGCATGAAAGAGCCCCTTCAAGTAACAAATATTATTCAGATTTTGAAACGAAAGAACTCTCTTTCTATCAAAATATCCAATTTTTTGAAAAAAAAAAAAACGACGCATAGTCCGGGAATAATTGAGAGAATTTTCTGAAGAATATTGTGATTCTGATAAAAAAAATGACTACCAAAACAAGACAAAAAAGCTATCGTTATAAGCATCCCAATCGTTTGGTAATTAAGAAGTACAAAAAGGGATAAAAAGAAAAATTGATTGACAAAACAAAAAAAAAGAGAATCTACAAGATATAATCTCTCTATTGAAAAGAAAAAAAGCATTCATTCTTTTCATTTCAGTTTCAATTCATTTTTTAAAATACTTCAATTGGTACACGCAAGAAATAAGCCAATTCAGCAGCTTTTTGCTCAAGTTCTCGTGGAGTCAAATTCTCATCAGTACGAGTCAAAGGAATAGCGCCATGGCCTCTGATTTCCATATAAAGGACACGACGAGCATAAATACCCTCTTTCACTTCTATTCTGATGGACTGGACATCTTTCATAAAGAATTGGAGGAAGATGCGACGATTTTTTCCAGGAAATCCCCAACGAAAAATACACACTATTCCTTCTTTTCTATCGAACCGATCATAACCACTACCTACATTCCACGAAATTGTGCACCACAAATAAGAGCTAATAAAGAGACCCGCAATTCCGTAGAAAGACATCACGATCCCCTGTGGAAAAAAAATGATTTGCGTAGGCGGAAATAAAGATATCAAATTTCTACCAAGATAACTGGAAATTCCAACTAATAAAAACCCTAATGAACCTAAAAAAAGGATAAAGGCCCAGCAGAAATTACTTGTTTTTCGAGACCCCGCTATAAGTTCTATCCATATATGTTCTGATCGCCAATTCATACTAGATCTAGTTGCATTTTATTGAAATTGAGAGAATAACCCAAATTAATTTGACTTTTTGTGTGTTTCCGAAATAACTCTCATCAACTAGCACTATTCTGATGTGAACTTTTATTTTAGGAGTAATTCATCGAATTGGTTAGATATAAAATAATAATATCCATTTCGCATGATTTCCTATAGATATCCACATACATATAGATATATTCACTTTACATTTAAGGCATTCGCCCCGATCCCGATTTGATTTCGTTGCAAATAGCTATAATTTATTTACTCATATATCATGTTTACACACGAATAACAATAATAGTTTCTTTATGTTCGGGGGAAACCACATCACATATTTTATTCTAAGAAATAGATATCTGTGTTATGGTCTAAGTCTAAATCTTGAAAAAAAAAAACAAAATAGATGAGATTTAGCCCCATCATATCGATATCTAAAAAATCTTGTTTTTTTGAATATGAAGAGATAAAGAAGCCATCGCAATTGCCGGCAATATTAGGCCCACGAAAGGCACAAAAAAAGAGGGTAAATTTGTCATAAAATGGATACCTGGATTTACTATTTTTACCTGTTATTGTTATATTGTTATTTATATTGTTATAAAGGTATCTTATAATCATTATTTATAATTCATATAGAATTATACTAAGCATATCTAAGTGAGTATATGTGATATAATAAAAAATATATAAATATAATAAAATAAGTGCAAGGAATGTCGAACTAAATAAATATAATTTTTCATCTTTCTACATGAAATATATATATATATGATAATCGCCTTTTTTATTATCTTGTTTTTGTCTTATAATTTGAATTTCATAAAATGGAATAAAATAAAGAAAGAGTTTCTTACAACTTCCTGAAAAATTTGTTACAATCCGATCCGGGAATAGGGAGTCTTAGTAAAACTGGGGATTCTAAAAAAATATCGAAAGATGCAAGATTCTGTACTTTTCACTTTTAAATTTTCTATATTTTAATTATATACACATAAGAAGAGAACGCGAAATTCGCTTTATTCTCCTTGCCTAATTTTAATTTAGCGGAAGAAGGAATGCATTCTTTTTTTTTTGATAGAGGTTTTTACTGATTAGTAATCGGGAATGTCGGTAAAAAAAAAATGATCCGCATAATTATTTTTACAATTAAATCTTATGTCATCAAATGCTACCAAGCCAAAATCCGTAGAATGGATTTTGGCTTTGATTTCTATAAACTAAATAACTACTCGTTTTATAAAAAAAAAATAATAATTTATATTTTGATTAATTAATATATTTTTTTTATTAAGGATCCGCTTGATTGAATTTTGATTCAGAGAAAAGAAAGCGTGGAGCTGAAATAACTCACTCAGAACGTCTTTTAAAAGATTACGTGGTACGATTAGGTCGAATTGGCCCTTATGGAATAAATATTCAGCCGTTTGTGAGCCCTCAGGTACTGTCGTATTCAATGTTTGTTCAATTACTCTTTTACCCGCAAATGCAATGTAGGCATTGGGTTCGGCAATAATGATATCGCCCAACATACCAAAACTGGCTGTCACCCCACCAGTAGTAGGAGATGTAAGGATTGATACATAGAATAACTTTTTCTTTGATTGATAATCATATAAAGCGGAAGCTATTTTAGCCATTTGCATCAAGCTCAAACTTCCTTCTTGCATGCGTGCTCCTCCGGAAGCACACACTAGAATAAGAGGCAAAAACTGATTGGTAGCATATTCGATCAAACGAGTGATCTTCTCGCCAACTACGGAACCCATACTACCCCCCATAAACTGAAAATCCATAACCCCAATTGCTATGGGAATACCGTTTAGTTGACCTATGCCTGTTTGAACAGCCTCAGTTAATCCTGTTTTTCTTTGATAAGAATCAATACGCTCTTTGTAAGATTCCTCTTCCAACGGAAATTCAATGGTATCCACAGAGACCATATCTTCATCCATAGGAACCCAAGTACCCGGATCAATCAAAAGTTCTATTCTATCTGAACTACTCATTTTCAAATGATGTCCACAGTGTTCGCAAATATTCATTTTTGATTTCAAAAATTTCTTATAATTTAATCCATAACAATTTTCGCATTGAACCCATAAATGCCTATATTTTTGAGTAAAATCTAGATCATTAGAATTTTCCGTTTCTGTTATAGTTAACTCACTACCAGCCGGACTCGTTTTTATACTTGAACTCTGGGTTTCACTACTATTTCTGCTTTCATCAAAAATGTAACTAGAAATGTAATTGTCATTGTAATTGACAATACCACTTAAAATGTAACTATCAATACAAATTTGAGAACGAAAATAGCTGTCAATACAGCTAGTAATGTGTTTATTCCAACTATATTTAGTATCATATATGTAAGGATCATAGTGGGGATCATCACTATTAGATACACTATTTAGATAACAAAAATTCCGAGAATTAGAAAAAGAGCTTTCTAGTTCACTTAGAAAAGAATGAGCATTGTCAATCTCAAAAATTTGATTTTCAATATCAAAACATATGAAATAACTGTCCCTATTATTATCCCTAACTAAAAAAGTATCATCAGGTACGAAATTATGAATGTCTCTAACGCCGACTAAATGATCAACATTACTGTAACTAGAATTGTCACTATCACTCCCACTAAGAGTGTTTTTATCTAT